AAATGGACAGACCCCTACTGTGAACTAATAACTATATAACTAATAACCAACTCATCGTTTCACATTATCTGGATACAAAAAAACAGTCAAGATATGATATATTGGTCATATCATTGTAGCAACTGAAATCTTTCTTACATAAACAAAAAAAAATCAATCTGATTATGATATAAAAAAAGTATGCAGATAAAGGGAAGGTTGAGAGAAAGAAAGAAAAAGAATATCAATGATATAGGATTCCAATATATGTAAGGTTTATGAGTCATCTCATAAAAGGCAGTGTAATAAAGCATCAATACTGATTCATCCATAAGTATATGAATCTATTCATAGAAAAAAATCAAGAGCCTCGAGCCAATAAAGACTAAAAAGATTGACTGAAGAACAAATTTCATGAGGGGCTCCATTGTAGAATTCAAACCTAACCATTAATTGCGAAGCGACGGGAACGATGGAACCTATGAATACGTAAGATTCTATTGAAAAATGAATCCTAATAATTCATTAGGTGGGATGGCGGAACGAACCAGGGACCAATTCATTTATTCCGAGAATTCATGAGCTAACCCTACAACTAAAATAGATATTGAAAGAGTCAATATTCGCCCGCGAAGGTTTTTATTAGATTACTCAATCTTGTTCGATCCAATATGATAATATGATCAAAGGCAAAACAAAATAAAGATTCGTTAGAAAAAAACCACATTATCTCATTATCTAGAAATAGAAATAATTATCTAGAAAAAAAAATACATGTTTAAGTATATATCCAAACAAGATATAGAAATTTCTAATAGATTAGATGAAATCTCAAAGAATCCATGATTCAGTATATTTTCATAAAATTATCAAATTCGAATCGTTTCATTCGCGATGAGCCGGATGAGAAGAAACTCTCATGTCCGGTTCTGTAGTAGAGATGGAATTGAGAAAGAACCATCAACTATAACCCTAAAAGAACCAGATTTCGAAAACAACATAGAGGAAGAATGAAAGGAATATCTTATCGAGGTAATCGTATTTGTTTCGGTAAATATGCTCTTCAGGCACTTGAACCCGCTTGGATCACATCTAGACAAATAGAAGCAGGGCGACGAGCAATGACAAGAAATGTGCGCCGTGGTGGAAAAATATGGGTACGTATATTTCCAGACAAACCAGTTACGGTAAGACCTACGGAAACACGTATGGGTTCGGGTAAAGGATCTCCCGAATATTGGGTAGCTGTCGTTAAACCAGGTCGAATACTTTATGAAATGGGCGGAGTAGCAGAAAATATAGCCAGAAAGGCTATTTCAATAGCGGCGTCCAAAATGCCTATACGAACTCAATTTATTATTTCGGGATAGGAACGTAGAACCAAAGAAAAGAAGTCTTGGAGATAAAAAAAAATTGCAGGTTTCTTTTTGACAACCAATATTTCTTTTTTTTTTACTTCGCCCTTTGCATTAACATTGAAAGAACAGATTCAAAAATGATATGATTCAACCTCAAAGCCATTTGAATGTAGCGGATAACAGCGGGGCCCGAGAATTAATGTGTATTAGAATCATAGGAGCTAGTAATCGCCGATATGCTCATATCGGTGACATTATTGTTGCTGTGATCAAGGAAGCATTACCAAACACACCTCTAGAAAGATCAGAGGTGATCAGAGCTGTAATTGTACGTACTTGTAAAGAACTTAAACGTGAAAACGGTATGATAATACGATATGATGATAATGCTGCAGTTGTGATTGATCAAGAAGGAAATCCAAAAGGAACTCGAGTTTTTGGTGCGATTGCCCGAGAATTGAGACAGTTAAATTTCACTAAAATAGTTTCATTAGCACCTGAGGTATTATAAGATGAGATCGTACGTAATATAGTTATATTATACATAGTATTTGGATGAAATAGAGTAATTAGTGGATTAGGTTGTATCGGACGCATATCCCTTTATTTAATAACAAAAATATCAAAATTAAAAAAGAAATAAAAAATAGCATGTTGATTATATCAAAAATGGGAGGCAACCAAAATTTTAGTTTATCATGGGTAGGGACACTATTGCTGACATAATAACCTCTATACGAAATGCTGACATGAATAGAAAAGGGACGATTCAAATAGCATCCACTAACATCACGGAAAACATTGTTAAAATACTTTTAAGAGAAGGTTTTATCAAAAACGTGAGGAAGCATCAGGAAAACAACAAATATTTTTTGGTTTTAACCCTACGACATAGAAGGAATAGGAAAGGACCCTATCGAACTATTTTAAATTTAAAACGTATCAGTAGGCCTGGCCTACGAATCTATTCGAACTATCAACGAATTCCTAGAATTTTAGGCGGGATGGGGATTGTAATTCTTTCTACTTCTCGAGGTATAATGACAGACCGAGAGGCTCGACTAGAAGGAATCGGCGGAGAAATTTTGTGTTATATATGGTAATCTTTCTGTTCTGATATCCGAATTGGATCCGGAATTTCCTATTTGTCAAAAGAAAAAAGG